TTATGCTTGATCCTACAGTTTGCTGCTGTTTCGTACCCTTCCTCTGGAGCACAAGAGTTTCAATTCGAGCTTCTACATATGGATCTTGGAAAAAGAGTGGGATGTACTATATTGCTTGGTAAGCATGCCTGCGCCTACGTCGGTTGGATGTGAAGCTATGCTCCTACCCCTAGTCTCAGTCCACCAAGGCAATTGCTGTTCTGCTCGGAACTATAGTACTCGCCGTTATACTGACTAAGGCTGCGTCTAATTCTGGATAAAAAAGTGTTTTTTCGTTAGGAAAGAAGGTTGAAGTTGAATTCAGAGGTGGGGGCGTGATCAACTATAGGATTAGTCTTTTTGACATATCAAGAGGGCGAGGCCCCTAGCACTGTGGGTAAAGGGGCTGGTCAAGGAGCTTGGTATAAAGCAAGAAGAAATTCAGTTGCATTGTGCTTCCTTGGTAGCTTCAGCCACTGCCATGTATTCAGCTTCAATTGTAGATAGTGCTACCGGGGATTGTAAGATGGATCTCCGGCCGCAAGTGTGAACACATAACCTGTGGTAGACCTCCTGTCATCCTAATCACCTGCATAGTCTGCTTGTACCATTGTCGTGGAGACTGCTTTATCCCATAAAGCGACTTCTTCAATCTACAGACAAGGTGCTCTGTCTCAGGTTGCTTGAGCCCTTCTGGCTGCTCCATGTAAATATGCTCCTCCAAATCACCGTGAATGAGAGCCGTCTTTACATCTGGTTGCTCCAATTCCAGATTCAAACTGGCCACTAATGCCAGCACTATCCTGATGGAAGTGTGCCTGACAACCGGTTAGAAAATCTCATCATAATCCACCCTTTTCCTCTGCGAGTATCCCTTTGCTACTAACCGGGCCTTGAACTTTTCTCCTTCCTTTTTCGATACCGCTTCCTTTTTCCTGTACACCCACTTGCAACCTATGGTCTTCTTTCCCTTGGGAAGTTCCACCAAACTCCAAGTCTTGTTCTTGTGCAATGACTCTACCTCTTCCACCATGGCCTCCATCCATCTACTCCTCTGAGGACTCTTAATTTCCTCCTGAAAGCAAGCCAGTGTAGCTTTCTTACTTCCCAAGCCATTCCGTTTTTGGGTCGATAGCTCTGAGGTCGAGAGGGAGGTAGAGTGAAGGCCTTCTTCGAATGGAGTTCCTGGGGATTTCATTTATGGAATGCATGCTACTTTCGAAGTCAAAGAATTTGATTCGTTCATGAGGGGTTACGTTAGACTAGTTATAGGAGTCACTTCTCCGGTAAGCTCTCCCACTGGATCCGGATCAGTATGGGGATCAATCTTTGTTGTCGCACCGCTTCTGTCTTCTTCAAGGCAGTAGTGTCTGGTCGTAGTAGCATAGCCGTGTGTGGGCAGTGCGATAGTCAGGGAGTTCAGGGTAAGCTCATCTTCGGAAAGCGGTGTGTGAGACATAGCTTATTGATTAGGGCTTTCGCTTCTGTAATAGATGTATCTGCGCTTCTTCTATTTTCCCCTGCCTTTGGCTGGGCAGTGCGCTATGTTAGTCTTTGGTCAGTACGGTAAGCCAGGAAGGCGAGTAGTCGTAGGTACGCTTGAGTGAGTGTGCCTGGTAGGAAGAGAAGGTCTGCTGGCGGTTCTGGTGGTGAGGGAGTAGGTTCGGGTTCCCTTCTTTCATTATAGTAGTCAAGAGTCAAATTTTTGACACAGATAGTAAGCCGAAGGCTAATATCTGAGGGTAAGCCTTTAGTGCGTAGGTGCGGAAGTGCGCCAGTGCGCAAAGCCGTAGTCCTTCTTGTTCTTGGCGATGGCTTGTTAGGTGCGGTGCCTTAGCTCTGGTTCTCTTTCTGGGAAAGGACGGTATTAGCATCTCGATGCTGCTATTGATCAAATAACTTGCTTGTTCTTGGTTGGTTCATTGCTTCCCTTTTTCATTTATCCTATCTTCCCGCATTTGAAGAATTGTCGTTTCTATTGCTGTATTGGTACGTTGGTTTAGAGTTAGATCCCTTCGCTATGAGTAGTATTCTTTAGCAAGGAGTAACTGACAGACTATATCTGAGCTTTAGCTGCGAGGGGCTGGTCTCTTAATGCGAATTTCTTAGTTTTTATGAAACTAGGTTCGCGCATGAATGCTTAGCGAATCCGCTTTTTCTTTTGCATCTCGAATCAGGAATAGGGACATCCGGTCTTTGGTCGGCACGTACCTTTTTCTCTTCTTAGATCCATTCCCGACATTAGTCTGAGGTCGAATTGGTCAGATGTAAGGAGATTGGCTGATTAAGTAAGTAGGGTCTTTCCGTCGTCAATCCATTGCTTGCTTTGCTTGTTCGCTTCATCATTGGTATGCCTGCGGCTTATTGGGTCAGATCTTTAGTTAGTGTGCTCACCCGGAACGGAATTTCATATTTTTTTTTGCTTTTTTTGTTATCTTATACGCTCGAACTCTTACTCTTTTTGGAGTCCTTGCTAAGCGTAGGCTTACTAGAATAATCATTCTCAATGAAACTCTTATTCATTTCATTTTATGGAATAACTCTCTATAAGCAACCAATAATCAAAGACCAATTCGAACTAATAGATTCAATTTGCGGTGATTCCCAGATAGGAGAAATTACCGGAATATCCCTAGAAGCCACTTCTTCTTATATCGATCGCGCGAAGACTCCCTCTTTTATATGATGATCGATGAGCGGCAGACATGTCCGATGGAGCTCGAGGGGGAATCGAAGGAGAATGGCTGGAACTCGAAAGAAAGAAGAGGGGTGACCCCAGCTGATTCCTATCCCAACGATTTCCCTGCTGTTGACCTGCGTATGCCCTAAGATATAAGTTTGACCAACCGACCAAATTGCTCGCCTGGGAAACTGCTCTTTAGTCTTAATAAAGATGGGCATCATAGCAAAGGATATCTCACATCGTACAGATCGGCCCCAAGCCTTTCCCAGCAGCCCAAAAACGAAAGAAAGATTGAAAGCGAAGCACGGGGACCCATTCTTCCTTTCACTCCGGGCAGGGACTAAAGGAAAAACAGATTGGGGGGTTAAAGGGCGAGTGAGCTAGGTTGCATTTGCTTCCATTCCGTCTACACAAATAGCATCTCTTTTCCGTATGTCCAATCCACAACTTCCTTGAAGAATGAGATAGATAGCTTTGGTCTACTTGCCCTTCTGGTTAGGGCGTTGTCTCTTAGGCCTTTTTAGTGTAGTAAGAAGGCGTGGAGAAAGCTAGTTCATGGACTTAGTACTACTCTGCGGTAGGGGGGATGTGTTAATTTGCTTCTTTTTATACCTCCCCTTCTGTCATGGATCATCTCAGGTGCAAGATGTGCTTCTATCGCTTTAGTGATTTCTGTGCTTTTATAGCGATAGCGGCTTCTGTGCTTGCATCTAATAGGCTGTAGGCTGACTTCCTCTAAAGTACATCATCTCTTTCCCGGTACACATATGCCCTCTCTAAATCAGTAGTAGTGCTTCGTTCAATCGCTGGCAGTTGGACAAGGAAAGGCAAGAACGAGCAGCCACACATGAACCGCGCGCGATAAACGATGTCATGATACGCTTTCCATAAGCATCTTTCCGTAAAAAAATCCTTCTTTCAGTCTCGCGGGCAAACACTCGATCAAGTACGCGTGCCACACCATTGACACTTGATTATAGCGAAACCTTGTGAATGGTTTTTCGTGCTATACACCACGTTGAGAAAGACAACCTCCTATGTACCGTACTCCTTGGGTACCTCGAAAGGGGGAGCTCCTAAATGATCTCGGTATGTATAGAAGACTCGTGGGTAGACTTATCTACTTGACTATCACCAGACCGGGCATATGCGGTTGGTGTCCTTAGTCAATTTATGCACTCTCCACGTATCCCTCATCTCGAAGCTGTGCACAGAATTCTACGGTATCTTAAGTGTCTCCTGGAAAAGGTATTTGATATACCTTTAATAGACATCCATCCTCTTGTTTCTGCCTATGAAGATGCGGATTGGGCCGGCTCACCGACAGACGGATAGGAGGTCTACGACTGGGCACATTTTTATTTTCATTTTAGGTGGAAATCTTGTGACGTGGAAGAGTAAGAAGCAAAGAGTTGTCGCACGGTCGAATGCAGAAGCAGAGTATAGAGCAATGGCTTGTGAGCTTATTTGGCTGAAAACCTTACTAAGTGAGCTTGGAGTTGAGGTGTCTCATCCTATGAGAATATTCTTTGATAATCAAGCAGCAACTCACATTGCCTCTAATCTGGTTTTCCATGAGCGAACCTTTGAAGTCGCCTTAGAGCATTTTTCCTTCTCTTGACGAGTGGAAGTGAAACTCATATTACTCCAAATTTCATATATTAGATCAGGACTTACCTTCCTCTCAATCCGAATCGAGCACCCCTAAACTACAAGGAACGACAGACACCTAAGCATGAAAACGAACCAATCTACCTTTGTATCTTTATATTCGCTGCACAAACAAAAAAACAAGGAAAATGAAATGATGTATGCGACAGCGCTGCCTCTGCCTGACAGTGGGAAAAACAAGATCTTGTGGGGGGGGCTTCGCCAAAAACATCAAAAAACGGATAAGAAAGAAAAATCCCTCAATAAATGACGAACTCCATTATACAGATGATAGGACAGGGCTAAAGCAGTAATCTCGACGGAGATTAGGATGAGCTTTGATGAATAAAACAAGAATTGGTAGAAATTCTCATAGGTGAAGCAAATCAAACCTATTTTCAGACAAAGAAGATAAAAAAACAAGACTATAGTGGCTAGGAAAGCTCCGGAGATTCTATGGGAAATTGGAAACGTCGAAGTGAGCTGTGGCTTATAAATAGCAAGATGAGGAGATAAGGGGCGAAGAAGATTCATGATTAGATTCATTCTTTGACTGCTCTGCTCTCCCCCAAAAAAAGAGAGACTTGTTCTTACTATCCCACTTCAGGAGGAAATCGCTGGTTGGGTTGGTCCAACCAAGAAAGACATGGGAGAGGTAGGCTAAGTGAAATAATATACTGGTGCTATTATAGAATCTTATGAATCACGCACGGCACACTTTCTATATATCTGTCTCCATTCAATCAAAGACGTCCATAGCAGCTCCGCTTTCTTTTCTGAAACGGCTTTCTCGATACGAAAGAAAAGGCCTAGCCTGCATACATACATATATATATAAATAGCATTACATTAGCTCTTGCTTGCCGTATCTTACTGATGGGAGAGAAGACTCTTTCCGGAGAAGGCAGGAAAAAAAAACCAGCATTTCTTTATATATTATACTCGAAATCCCCCCAAGAAACTGAAAAACTCGGAGTTGAGAAGGAGCCCCCCCTTAAAAGAACAAAGGTGGGAACTCCTAATAAGGCCCGGGAACTTCCCGATGTTTCAAATAAAAGAAAAAACACTGGGAGAAAGCATTCCTATCTTTCTTTGGCTTATCGAACTATCAAGTGGCTATGTGAAATGAAAGTTTACCGATCGAAGCCGGATACTATACTGGTCAATAACAACTTTTAGAAAGCTTGCCGCAGACTCAGAGGTATCCATCCTCCTAAAAACAAGAGAACGGGAAAGACTCCACGGGACCCCATTTCCCCCAAAACCTTCTCTCCTCAACCGGGCTTCCCGGAAAAATCCTTTCCACGCCTGTAAGCAGAATGATTTCGAAGGTAGAATAAACATAGCCCTTATTATCCTGTCTTCTTGGCTAGTAAAGGCAAATATAGTTAGAAAGAAAAGAAAAGCTTCATCCTTTCATTCGGAAAGAAGCGGCAAGAGAAGGACCAGTCCTTCAGTCCATTAAATAAAGTGAAAAGGCCGATTAGGTTGCCACTTGAGAGCTTGAACACCCTACCTTCCGCTTTACTCAAATAGGGGCCTTCAATTGGTCCTTTCGAATACATACCGAATGCGAGATGTTCCCTCGGCCGTCGAAGTGGTGCTTGACATACGCCGCACCTCTCATTCTTAGGATATTCTCTGCTCTCGTCCAATCCATCGAGGACCATTCCTCCTTCGTAGACATCCGGCCCAAGGAGATAATCTGCTGTTGCCCATGGCTGGCCCGGGAAGTAGTCTGATCGAGGTATCGATCGTAGTACTCGATCTCCAGTGGTAGGCGATGAATGGAGGAGTCGATCAAGGCAGGAGGTTGGATTCAATGCTTAGTCTTCTATCCCTGCTCTTTTCCCGGGTTGGTAGAAAATTCCTCAACTATTGGGTAAACATAGATCCTAGAGAGCGAGTTTAAGCAGCATCACTAGAAGAAGGAGTTTTTGAGGTTTTTAGACTCAAGGCTTCCGTGGTTTATCAAAAGAAAAGGTTTTTACCGTTCAAAGCCCAGGTTTTCAAATATCTGGTCCAACCCGGAACTTTAGGACGGAAAATAAGGTCAAAACGGACCTATTGATTGACCATAGCTGCGAACTCCCACACCCTTAGCCAGTACCAGCGACTAGTCTTCGGGCTACGAGGTATATAGGGCGAGAGCCTGCTAAGGTAAGCCTTAAGCCTACCCGTGTTGAGCCTCATGCATGTACTGAACCTAGGCATAGCCCGCTAAGGAACCCAGTCAATTGCACTACACTCAGTACGCACTTATCTCCGGGACCGCTTGATTCAGCATACAGCAGTGCAACATCGGACGTTAATCAGGAAGCATACAGCAGCAAGCACTCATCTTTGCGGTCTTTCTAAACCTTATTATATTAAGCCGGTGTCAGCCTTTAGGGTACATCCTACCCTAATCTTGAGTGTTGAACCATAGGTTCGGCACAAGAGGAATCCTTCTTAGACTCAGTTCGCCGTCAGTTTGCAAACCGCAGGTGGGTGCGAACTACTAGAGGCCCGTCCAGGAGGTTAGTCAAAATAGAGAACCTAGAACGCCTTGGTGAATCAGACCCAGAGATCATGGCCAACAACGCCGGTCACCGAGGCACCAGGAACCCTCTCAATGATGGGGACAATGAAGAGTCCACTGGCTCTAACCCCCAGCTGAACCCTACAGCCCCGGCAAATCAGCAACTTTCTAACGAGGCAGTTAGCCGTCAACTAGCTGAGATTGCCCGGATGATAGCACAATTGACCTCGCAGGTAGCCCCTTTAATGCCTGGCTGCACCTGCTGCTCAAGGAACAAACCCTCCGTCTACCACCCCGGCTCAGGGGACACAGATCCACAACCACAAAGCCAACCAAGAGTAGCAGATGCTAGACCTGTAGACCCAGTACCCCCTCCAGTTCAGAATCCGCCCGCAGTTCCTGAACCTGTAGATCACTACGAGGAAGAGATTCGAAGAAAGCCTCCTGCAGTACCGGCCGTGTCCTTGGCTCCCACTCCCATGAATCAGATAGTGCCATACGTCCCACCACAGCCGTCCGATCCTCTGATGGAGAAGATAAGTCGCCTTGAACGGGCAGTTAATAAGTTGAGTGGGGACAAGTATGATGTTGCAGATCTTGACCCTATACCCCTATGTATGTATGCAGGCTTCCGTACTTAAGTGGCCAGAGATAGATAAGTATAACGGAACCGGATACATAACAAAAAAGGATAAAAAGAGGCTTACCTCATTACTTAATAAAGGCAGGATGTATGTCGGAACTCTACAGCCCATGGGAATCGACAATGAGCTACTTGTCAAACTATTCCAGCGCAGTTTGACCGGACCCGCGCTGACTTGGTTGATGAACACTGACCCAAATACCATTTGCACATGGCCAGATCTGGCTAACGCCTTTGTGACGCACTATGCATACAATACGGCAGTTATCAAGGCGTAAGCTAGAACTCGTTAAGCAAGGAAAAGGGAGGGGGAACCAAAACATCGGTGTTTGGCATCCGTGTATGGTATATCAAAATTCCCCCCCATTTCTCTAGAGTGCCAATGATAGGAGGTACTGGTTCCGGCAAAGGTGTACGGAAGAAAAGAAAATAACACCTTCGCTAGTTTCCCGTTACCAAGAGGCAAATCAACAAGCCAGCAACCGTTCAAAAACCCGAGAAAGCTATCATCTCGCGCGGATCCATACCCATAACCACCGGCATCCTCACTAATTGGAGATAGGTGCGTCCAAGTCCTTTCTTTCTCTTTCTTATTCATTCATTCTTTTTTTTTGCTTGGCTGGCTGAGTACGGAACGCTAGCTCTCTCTACTTTAACACTTCGTTCACTGCTGGCCCGGAGTAAGACATGCCACCTTAATGCACTAGCCAGTTAGAAGGATTTGAACTATTACTGAACCGGCCTTCGAGACGAAAGGAACGAAAGCAGGCAACATGAGTATGCTACTTCCTGCGAGAATGCATTCTAATGGTTTGTCATGTTCCTACTCCAACTCCTGCGAGAATGGCCCTCCCTACTACAGACTACGCTCGGAAAGTCGGTGAGAAGCAAGAAGAGAAGAGAAGTCCCGAGAAGTACTTCACTTAGCCTTTCTCTAGTAGTTCTTCCCCTCCTTCCTCACTACGCTTCGCTTGACTTGAGTTGGGAAGAGTCATATTCATATTCCTCCCCGTAATGCTTGTATTCCCTTACTGAACGGAAGGAACGGTTCCCCTACTCGCTTGCTAATGGACTATAGCCGGAACGAAGGCACGGATTATATACCAAGTCTTTCCTATTCTCCTAGTCTCGGAGTTGTCAGCTCCTTCACTTTGGTTTTAGCCTCTTTCCCCTTAATAATAAGGTAAGCTTGTTTGTGTTCGGGCTTTCGACACCATATACTAGTGCTAGTGCGGGTGAAAGCCTCGAAAAAGACTTAGCCATTTCCTAGCAACACAAGGCAGGCTAGAAAGGCGAGAGGGGCTATAGTAGCTACACGAAACCAAGTCATTCTTTCTAGAATACTTGCTGGCATGCGAGACGAGACTGGAACCAAGGCCAGGGGCAGGAACTCCACCAACAGGAACCCTACCATCAACCAATAGGCCAGGAGCTTCAACTGAAAGCCGAGGAGCTATAATAAGAATCCAACTAGAAAGCGGTTCTTGCTCTGGTTTCAGGGAATCCCTCAAAAGCCCAGGTCAAGACTAGACTAGGAGTAGGTGTGTAGGCAGCCAATCTAATAATGCTTCTTACGGAGAAGTGTTTCAAGTCATTCGATTAGGGACACTAGCTACCCTTTTTCTGAATTTGTGGCGGGAGGCAGGAGACTCCGTCTATACCACAGCTTGAGACGAGACCCGGGAGGCAGCGAGCGTAGTTTACGGGGCGGGAGTCATAGTTCCAATAGCAAAGGAATTAGAACTATTGGCGGCCGCGAAGGATACGGAGCGTTTAGGCTAATGGTACTACTAGTCAACTACACTCGCTGACTATTTATGCGCTGACTGAACTTGCTTCGTAGACAAGGCTCGTTCCGTAGCACGCTTCGGGCGAAGCCGGAGCCCGATTCCCTTGACCCCAAAATCTAGTTTTGATTCAAATCCCTCCTCAACCCCTCACCCTGCCTGCACCACAACCTATCATTATCCCTTACCAACCACCTCCCGTCTACAATCTTGATAGAGTCCCTTGGAATTAATAAAACAGATACGGAGAAGAGAGAAAGGGAAGATTGTGATGAGATTGGGAACATGACTCGCTCTGACAGATGTTTTAAGCCAGACAACCTGAAAACAGATAGAGATAAAGAAAAGAAAAAAGGGAAGGAAAAAACTTATGCTTTTCTCAAGGAAATCCAGAGGTAGGAATAGAATGTAGCCGAACAGCTTAACAAAGTCCCCGCCCAAATTTCGATCTTAGGTCTTCTTTTAACTTAAGAGCACCCCCTTAATGAGATATTGGAACAAATGATGGAAATATTTCGGAATGCACATGTCACCCCAGACATTTCACCAGAGAGATTGGCTCAGCTTCAACCTCGTGAGAGGTGATTGCACCAGTAGCAAAAGAGATCTTAAGATAAAGAGGTACCATATCATATGTGTAACGAGAACGGACATGACACAGCAAGTTGCTAGTATAACTTGCTCACACAGGGGTCTGAAAGCTTTTCAGTCAAGCCTAAACGTCCTTTACTAATATAATAGCGGGGCTCTAGAGAGGAAGAATCTACATCGATCACGATGCGAGCAACAAGGTAATGGTGTCCTCGACCAAGCCGAAAGACAGATCTCATCACAGCACTTGCTTTCCCTAAACTATCTATCCTTAGAAGTAGGGTGAGCAAAACTGAAAGAGGGAATTCTCTGATCCGATAGCCTTACAACAAACAAGCTTGCTTAACGCACTAGCTTTGAGTTCCGACTTAAAAGCTCTTAGAAGTTCAAAACCAAAAGACAAAGCGCATCGCTCTCACGCTCGTCAGTAAAGTAAGTTATTCGCCTTTTATAAACGAGTGTTGTGTACTAATAGACTTGCTTACCGTAACCGCAAAGAAACAACGGTTCTATCTATTTATCCATAAGGGCTGGAGCGCCTTTCGAACGGTATAAGTTACGACTTCGCTTCCGAAAAGAGAGATTTGACTCTGATCCACTACCGGAAGGAATTGCCTCACTTACCGCTTGCTCTTATTCCCATCGATATGCCCGGAAACAAGAACTTTCTTTCTCTCATGCCCTTTACCTTAAGCCTGACAAAGATAGAATGTTTCACTTGCCCTACCGCTTTCATTGCCCGTAAAGACTCTATCTCTACAGCCGCCTTCTCTTTCCTTTTCATTACAAACAAACCGCTTTCATAACTAATAAGGCGTAAAAGAAAGGAGTCTCGGTATTTGTTCTGACTTCCGCTCGCAAAGGAACAAGATCTGGATTTGACTAGGGCGAGCGCTGTTTACTATGCGAGTGGAGAGATTTAAGCGAGCTAATAGCGAGTGGACTTTGCCCCTCCCTTTCTTTCTTTAGACTTGCAGTAAAGCTGAACAAGTTTACTCAGCTTGCACTTGAGCTTGAAGCCTTTTTTTGAATCCTAAAGTCTCATTAAAAAATCTCCAAAGCTAGAAGAAAGCCGAGACTACAACCGCTACTTGCCTAATAGTACAGCGCCTTCCTCCCTGACTTGACTTTCCTAGCTACCAAGCCCCTCTTCAAACCCTTGCCAGAAGGACGAAAGGAAAGATTCTCTGTGATACCGCTTGAATAACGATAATCGGAGTGAAAAGCCTTAAAGAGAAAGCTTTAGCAACGGTAGGAGTTACTACTTACGCCAGCACCTGACGAGCTTACCAGAACATTCTCCCGCAACAAGAAGAGTTTGACTTGGACAAGTTCATGATATGAAGAGCCTTTAGATGAAGAACGCCCTACTAATACAAGTCAAGGAGAGGAAAGGATTCAAGATCCCGAGACAAGAAGGGGTGAAGGTACTACATATAAGCCTTCAATCCCAACATTGGGCTTGATATGCTTTCTTTTCCATTTCTTGAAATATATATATTCCATTTTTTTTAGGCCATGAAGAACGAGAGAGGAGGACGGGGGGTCAAAGTAACGAGACACCGGGATCGCGTCGCCTTACGACACCAATAACAGTCATTTCTGATAAGGAGGGGAAAGTCAAAAAAAGGGGATGGAAATTGACCAGCCTTAAAGAAGTAGGGGGGGGGAAGAAAAAGGTGAAGGAGAGGAAGCTGGAAATGGGGACAAAGAAGAAGACGAAGAAAGTTCAAACTCTTTTTTTGAGTTCCAAGGATGAGGAGGATCCAACGAGCTTACCTTATTATTAGAGAAAGGGGAAAGGGGGGATAATCCATAAGATCCGGTTCTCTAATGTTGATTCTGAATCTGGCTAAATTCTTATCTTGAAATCACATTCTTCTCAAAGAAATCTCCCCCGAAAAGGAATTCCATTGAGAGGCAATCATCACTACTTTCTCCCGAGAGCATGGTCCCCCGAGAAAGAATGTATTTTTGTCAATTTCGTTGGCTGGGCAGCCTTTTCTTCTATTGTTCCTTTTAACATTGGGAAAAAAAAGAAAACAATTAGAAGCCCCTTTAGAGATAGGGGTGAATTCGCATAGTCGGAAGGGAAAGATGGCCGAGGATCGTAGATTCGACCGCGGAAGCAGAAAACAGCGCTCGCTGCAACTCAAGAGATTTGGGAGTGTATTAAATATCTATTCAAGACTTGCATGCAGGCCTCATAGCAAGCCTTGAATTCGAGCTCCATAGATCCTCCAATTCTTAAAAAATCTTGCTTGTAATCAGAGGAGAGATTCTCAATTCTAGAGAAAAGCAAGGTTTGGAACCCAACTTCTAATCTTTATAGATAGGGGGTTAAATCTCTTCCTTTCCTCCTCTATTTAGCTCTTACCAAGTTCATTATATTTTCCCAAAGGGGGAAATAAGTTGCTTTAATTCCCTCTGGGCGAATAGTCTTCATTTTATCTCTTCCCTCCTGTGGAGCCCCTATAGACGTAAAGGTTCCAAAGGCTCCACTTGACAGGCTCTAAGTCAGTGAATATCTACTTCCCGCCCACCTTCAAGTTCAAGAGTCGTAAGTCAAGAGATCTTTCCTAGAGGTAAGTAAAGGATTCCTTCTGGCCTTCTGCTCTGGTAGCTAAGTCACTCTTCTCTTTCCTTTAGTAGGAATAGACAAGTCTCACTCTTGCCCTTAATAGGAATCCAAATGCGGAGGTCAGCTTGTTTTAGGTCATAAAGGGAATAGGTTTCTATCTTACTTGAAGACAAGGAATTGATATCTCACTTAATGTCCCTACTAATAATCGAAAGGGCTTACTAAAAAAGCTAATAGGGCTCCAAAAGGATGGATGTCTTCCGTGTATGAGGGAGCAGGAAAGAGAGAGTCAACATATGACCCCCAAATAACAGAGGCAAGGGAAGCGCCATTATGATTATTAGTTGTCAGTTTCGCTAGAGTGGTGTTGGTAAAGAACCTTCCCTCTCTATGGTCAGTTAGTAATGAATCTTTCTTGCCGTGTCGTGCCCTATAGATGAGTAATGGGAAGCTCGCCATAAAAGCAAGGAAGCAAAAGGTAACAGAGGACATCGAGAGCGCTATTCTTATTTCTTATTAGTGGCCTTGCTTTAGTAATAGCTTGCTTTGCTTGAGTAAGAGATAGATATGCAAGTCCATGTTTGAGGAAGCGGGATAGAAAGGGCTTCCCTTTAAAGAAGCTTTGTTGAGAGAATAGGAGTGCGCCGCGAACGGGCCCTAAGAAAGAAAAGTCAAACGGTGGTATGTCAACGCTTGTAGTCAACAAGGTTTGGAACCCATGCGATGCGCCTTTCTCCGTAAGCCTAGAAGCAAGTCAAGCGGTAAGAAACCCCATATCCGTTTCGTGTTTTTTTGATGATATAGTTTTCTAAGATAGGACAGGTCAGGGGCAGGTGTCTTCGATATGCGATATCCGATACTCTTTCTCAAGTAGGTATGAGATATCCGGTATGCGATGCGATATGCGAGATGCGCTTTCTTTTCCGAGCAGGCTATATTGCTTTATATCTCTGTCCTTTCCGTCTTCCCGGCTAGGTGAATCAATCTATTCTTCTTTCCAAGCAGGCGGCAAAGGGTGTCTTAGAATTTTTTTTTTCCTTCTTATTAAGATTTTTTGCTTCTTTATTAAGAGATATTTGACTTTCCCATATAGTAATATTCTTCCTTCAATGAATTTCGGGTGTCCCCCTTTGTAGGTTTTCTTTTGCCCTACTTCTAAGGATAGATAGTTTAGGTTGGATATAAATCCTTCCGCTGTTTATGTGAAATCAAGGAGCAAGAGCATTTTAGGATTCAAAAAAAGGCTTCAAGCTCAGCAAGGTGATAGCTATATTAAGAGTGCTGTTGGCTTTGTGTGCTTTCCCGCTAGTCTTTTTTATGGGTCAATATATGTACTCGCTGTGTCAATATCTATCTGACTTGTTGCACAGGTACTCGTACTGCAGGCATTATTCGGTAATGGAAAATGTGCCTGACTTAGGTAACTCAAGTCAACACAAATCAATACAACCCAAAGCAATTCACCTTTAGCTTTAATCAGATAGGGTAGGGGCGTCCAGTTCTTTATGGTTTGGGAAGTTGTCTCTCAGGGAAAAGCAAGCCCACTTATTAGAATAGGAAGGGCTTGTTGCTTTCGAGTTGTTCTCGGGGGAGGCGACTCTTGTTGTTCTTTCCTAGGGTACGTCCGAAGGGAGACGACAAACAAAGCGTATTAGTTGATTGAGCCTTGCTTGAGATCGCTGTTCCAGTCAATCAAGTTGTAAAAAAAAGAATCATAGTCTGTTAGTTATATACTTTCACATGAGAGAGTTTTTTTTTTTGAATATGCCGTAGTGCGCCCCCTTCTTTCTCAAAGTCAAGTTTCTCGCTTGTTTAGTAAAGCTTTACTGAGTTTACGAGGTGAAGGCGCGAAGGAAGCCGCTTTACCTTGTTTACCCCCTCAAGTTCTTTAATTCGAAGGAGGTGATTTCAATGGTTTCAGATTCTCGGCTGAGAAGTTAGGAGGAAGCCGAATTACAGCAAGCATGAGGCGTTTTTCTTCATTTGTGGGGAGAAATTCGTTGGTGGATTTTACCTCTAAATGGGGCAGCGTTCACTTGTACAAACAACCAAGAATGCCCTTCTCTTTCTAAATTGGACAGGTTCCAACTCTCGGCTTTAGAGGGAATAGGAGGAGGAGCATTTTTTCAACGTCTTGCAGGAAGCACTTCTTAAACCCATCTTGGACCATATCCCCATTCTCCTAGCCAAGAGGGTGAGGGGGGAGGTATAAAGAGAAGGCCATCCCCTTTCAAATTTGAAAAGATGTGGCTGGAGGATGAAGGTTTTCTAGAAAAAGTCGCTTCTTGGTGGTTCTTCCTTTTCGTTTCAAGAGAAAGCAAGCCACGTCTTTTGGTTGAAGGTTAAAGCCTTGAAAGAGGAAGTGGAATAAGGAGCAGTTTGGGAGGGTGGACTTGAAGAAAATGGAAGCTTTGGAGGAAATTGCGTACCTAGACCGCACAGAAGAATCAAGACCTCTATCATCAGCAGAAATAGCTCTGAGAGTATCAGCCAAAGAAGAATGAAGGAGGCTAGCCCCAAACAAGTAAAAAGAAAAGATTAGTTGGCGGCAAAAGTCGAGAATGACGTGGTTAAGGGAGGGGGATAAGAACACAAAGTTCTTCCATCGAATAGCGAACGCGAGAAGAAGGGTAAACACCATATCTAGACTGGAGGTAGAAGGGGTCGTTCTGGAGGAGGAGGAAGCGATTCGATTAGCGGTCGAAAAGTTCTACAAAGAGCTTTACGTGGAACCGCATTCGTTTCGACCGACGCTAGACGGAGTCTAATTTGAAAGCATCCCTACGGAGATGTGTGATTGGTTGGAAAGGCCTTTTGAGGAAGAGGAGGTTTTCAAGGCTCTGGGGGAGATGTGTGGAGACAAGGCCCCAGGACCCCCCAACTAACCCCCCTTCGCCCCTTGATGAGTAAGCTCCGTAAGCCAGCTCTTCGTTGGTTGGCCTGCCCCCCTGGAAAATGAATGTCAGGTGCTCCCCTCCTCCCGAAAGAAAGAATTCCGTCCTCAGCCCTACAGAGAGAGGGGATGGATAGAGACTGATCTCTTTCTACATACATACTTTTCCTCCTTTTTCCCATAAAGCTTCCTTTCCTGAATCTTAGCTCTTCTCTTTCTTATTTATTATTACTACTATCACTTTCTAAACCGGGCCGGCAGAATGAAACCTTAACGTATCAGGGTCGTACGCCTGGAACAAGTCGTACAATTTCGGCGATTACAAAAATAAAGGAGTATATCCCTCTCCCTTAGTGTCTTTCCACTTCCGTCGTTCAGGAACAAACACTTCGCCTAATTTTTTAGAATCCCGGCCCGGTTTTTCCCCACTAACTAATTACCTTATGACCACTGAACAAACTTGGTTGACGAACATGGTTTATGCGCCGCTAATGTAGCGGCTTGTCGAGCATTTGACAAACTCACACCATCCATTTCAAATGGGATTTGTCCCGTGGACACACGAGCAATCCAACCCGTAGGATTTCCTTTTCCTCTTCCCATTCTGACTTCTGTAGGTTTCCCGGTAATAGGGAGATCTGCGAGAACTCTTACCCATATCTTACCATTTTTTCGGAATTGTCCGCTCATAGCACGATTGAATTGTCCGATTATAGCCCGACGCGCTGCTTCAATGGCTCGATATGAAAGACGACCAGCTCTACAACTTTGAGTGCCATATCTTCCAAAACCAAGTTGTGTACCGTCCGGTTTGCAACCCCTACTACATCTGCCTTTACGATATTTACTATATTTCGTACGTTTCGGATATAGCACGTCCCTTTTTATTTTGACTATATGAAATCCACACTTTGACACCTGAGATTCCGTAACGAGTAGATACTTCCGCAGGAGCATAATCGATTTTCTGGTGAAATACATTACGAGATGTTTTTCCATACTTTCCGCATTCAGTTCTAGCTATTTCTGCACCTTCTGATCGACCTGAACAACATATACGGATCCCCTCAACCCCTTTTTTCATTACTAATGGAATATCCTTCACTATTTTACTAAAAATGGAACGAAATGATCTTGTTTTGTTCCTCGGTTGAAAAGAGATGTCTTGAGCAATCGGAGAAGCACTTTGATAAACAGATTTTATCTTGACCGACTCAATTAAGGTATTAGTGTTTGTTCTATTAGACAACAAAGATCGCATTTTTTTCACTTCGTTCAAATAAGAGTTGTACCCGTACGGAATTCTTCTGTTTCTCAATATGATCTCTATCATCATCTCTATTCCCTTTATCAATTCTCCTATCCCACCTAGGTCTATGAATTTCTCTATCAATTCCATTACCTTATCCTTTTCCATGAGGTTCCAACATTTTATCCTTAATTGACCTAGGAGTTGTTCCCGGGCATCCTCAAAAATGAGGTTCTTATACACCCCAACCCCATCCCTTGGAAAGAAAAAGGTAGCACCGAAGAAAGGAAAGAGCGAGATGGTGGTTTTTGTTGTTCCCGCGAAGCGAAGATCATTCGCTTGGCGAATGAAGTGGGTCAACCTCTTTTTGGCTTCGGCCAAACACTTTTTCTCGCTGGTCGAGCTTTCTACAAAAAAAGCGATGCGAGAACGTATTCTCTTATCTAAGCTTCTTCCCTGTGCATTAGCTCCCCCCATCGTAGATGGTTCAGCCACGCCCGGTGCCATGAAATGATTGAGAATTACGACGGGGTCGAAATTCATTTTGTTCTTTGTATTCAATAAGTATTGCATGACCGAATAATTCAAGGAAGGGCGCACTGCAGGGAGGGTCCTTTTAAGTAGATGACTCGTCGGGCCGTCGGAGCGGGACTTATTTGGGAAAAAGAACTTGAATAACTTCGTTTTTCTGAAGGAGTCGTCATTTTCTATCAGGAACGCTATGTCATTTACAACCCCGGCGTATTTCGGATGCTTGAAGGCCCCGCTGACCCGAAGTGATTTAGAAAGATTCTTCTTTATCGATGGTGATCGGTCATGGTATCCATAGCGTTGCTTCTTTTTCGGCCAAATCCTGATTTCGTTTTGCTTCTCCCGGTCGTCGAGCCTGATCGACTCGACTCTTTTCCCTGCCCCCCGGCCTC